TACGAAGCGGTGGGAACGATGTAACCTGTGAATACAAAAGATTTTTTAAACAAATGAATCTTACTGATTCAAGAGTCGGGATGGCGAAATGAACCGGAAAGAAATTCAACTATTCTGAGAAGTCACAAACAAGTGCTAAGACTGAAATAGAAATTGCAAGAGTCCATATTCGCCCGCGAAAACTTTTTTTTTTTAATTCGGAAGCTTGGATAAAGAACAAAAGAAAATAACGATTTATTAGAACCTTCAAAAAAACTATTCTGAATTCTAAAAAAAAATTCTAAAAAGGTTCTAATATCTATTCAAATTTTTTCCAATTCCATTTTTAATCCTTTTATTCGCGAGGAGCTGGATGAGAAGAAACTCTCACGTCCAGTTCTGTAGTAGAGATGGAATTCCGAAATAACCATCAACTATAACCCCAAAAGAACTAGATTCCGTAAACAACATAGAGGAAGAATGAAGGGAATATCTTATCGAGGTAATCATATTTGTTTCGGTAAATATGCTCTTCAAGCACTTGAACCTGCTTGGATCACATCTAGACAAATCGAAGCAGGTCGACGAGCAATGACAAGAAATGCACGCCGTGGGGGAAAAATATGGGTCCGTATATTTCCAGACAAACCAGTTACAGTAAGACCTGCTGAAACACGTATGGGTTCGGGAAAAGGATCCCCCGAATATTGGGTAGCTGTTGTTAAACCGGGACGAATACTATATGAAATGAGTGGAGTAACCGAAAATATAGCTAGAAGGGCTATTTTAATAGCAGCATCCAAAATGCCTATACGAACTCAATTTATTATTTCGGGATAGTAGAACCAAGAGAAATTAGTCTTGGAGATGAAACTGCAGGTTTTTGCTTTTGGAAAAATAGTATTTCTTTTATTTTCTTCATCCTTTGCATTAGCATTAAAAGAATAGACTAAAAAATTGATATGATTCAACCTCAGACCCATTTAAAGGTAGCGGATAATAGCGGGGCTCGAGAATTGATGTGTATTCGAATCATAGGAGCTAGTAATCGTCGATATGCTCATATTGGTGATGTTATTGTTGCTGTAATCAAAGAAGCAGTACCAAACATGCCCCTAGAAAAATCCGAAGTAGTCAGAGCTGTAATTGTTCGTACCTGTAAAGAACTCAAACGTGATAACGGTATGATCATAAGATATGATGATAATGCTGCAGTTATAATTGATCAAGAAAAAAATCCAAAAGGAACTCGAATTTTTGGTGCAATCCCCCGGGAATTAAGACAATTAAATTTTACTAAAATAGTCTCATTAGCTCCGGAGGTGTTATAAAATAAAATTGGATCGTCATATATTTCGAGTATTTGAAAGAAATAGATTAAAAACTAGATTAATTCGTAGATTGTGTCTCACGCATATACCTTGAAAAATTCATATTCATAAACCAATAAAAAAAAATAAATAAAGAAAAACATGTTAATTATATCCAATTTTGAGGCACCAATAATTTAAATTCATCATGGGTAGAGACACTATTGCTGAGATAATAACCTCTATACGAAATGCTGATATGGATAGAAAAAGAGTTGTTCACATAGCATCGACTAATATTACCGAAAGTATTGTTAAAATACTTTTCCGAGAAGGTTTTATTGAAAATGTCAGAAAACATCGAGAAAAAAATCAATTTTTTTTGGTTTTAACCTTGCGCCATCGAAGAAATAGGAAAAGGCCCTATAGAAATTTTTTAAATTTAAAACGGATCAGTCGACCCGGTCTACGAATCTATTCTAACTCTCAACGAATTCCTAGAATTTTAGGTGGGATGGGGATCGTAATTCTTTCTACTTCTCGAGGTATAATGACAGACCGGGAGGCTCGACTAGAAGGAATTGGTGGAGAAATTTTGTGTTATATATGGTAATCCTTTTAATAGTCAAATGGGATCGGAAACCTCTTCTTTTTTGTAAAAAAAAAGGGGAGAGTAAATTGTCTAATATCCTTTCTCCTCTATTAGTTGATACTTCAAGGGGGCTTTGCCTGGAATGAAAGAACAAAAATGGATTCATGAAGGTTTAATTACTGAATCGCTTCCAAATGGCATGTTCCGGGTTCGATTAGATAATGAAGATCTAATTCTAGGTTATGTTTCAGGAAAGATCCGACGTAGTTTTATACGCATACTCCCAGGAGATAAAGTCAAAATTGAAGTAAGTCGTTATGATTCAACCAGAGGGCGTATAATTTATCGACTCCGAAACAAGGATTCGAAAGATTAGGTGATTTTTATTCAATACAATTCGAAATGCAAAATTTCAAGAAACTTATTTTCTACCACGTAGATTCAGAATTAAGATAAGGAATGAGAAATATGAAAATAAGAGCTTCCGTTCGTAAAATTTGTGAAAAATGTCGACTAATCCGTAGGCGGGGGCGTATTATAGTAATTTGTTCCAACCCAAGACATAAACAAAGACAAGGATAATCAGACTCGCTAAAGGGCTCAATGGACAAATAAAGAA